TATTCTGGGTTGGGTTCATCTCTCTAGTAATCGTATGAACCAGATTGTAGACATGAAAGAGTAAGAACTCAGCGGGACCTTACCACTCTAATCAGATAGACAAAGGAGGGTAAGGTCCCGCTGAGTTCTTACTCTTATAAGATATAAGAATATAAGAAGACTTTGATCTATTCCATAACATACAAATTTGGAAACATACAAATTAAAATTGGAAAGTTATACAGTCAACATAATAAAAATATTATATTTGTTTTGTAGAAAAAAAAATGACAAAATGAATCTTTTGCTCTGATGTTTTAAATATTACTCTATTCTTTTGTTTCTTAATAATGTTTTTGAAGAATTGAAGCCATTGATTGATTCATAGTCTCTGTCCTTCCTCTAATTAATTCTTACGATACGAAGCAAGAAGAAAAGAGTAATCTCTGGATACTACAATATTCTATGGATTTATACGCATGAGATATCCTCCAAATTCTTTCTTTCTATTTCTATAGTAAACTACTAATTCTATAGTAAACTACTAATGGAACTTACTCTATAATATAATTTGAAATTTAAATTTGTTTGAATAATTTCTCTAAGTTATAAGTTTAAGTTAATAGAAGAAGTTCTATTTGCTCAATCAATTATTCCCCTATAATCTTTTCTCTCTTTTTGTTTGTCCACAACTTCCTATCAATCTAAACAAAAGAGTTCTGGTTTGCCATCCTTCCCTTGTATTCTCTTCGTTTGTATATCTATTACAAAGAATAGGATACAAGTAATGAATTCCAGGCATCCCGCAAAACGAAAAAAAGTATAAACAAAGCAACAAAAAGGGTTTGGAGATTTTTTGTTGATCCATATATATATGGATCAACAAAAATTTGGCACCTTTTACCAACTTGATGTTAAGAAATCCCCGCACCTAGAAATTCATTTCGTATAATTGAACCTTTTCAAACTGTTTCTTTTTAAGAACCAAAAAAACTTGTGCCAAAATAACAAATGCAAAAAAGAATAAAAGACCTTGGACCCGTAATGGGTCTTGAAGCACTACTTCTGCATCTCCCTGACCAAAGCCTCCCACATTGGGATTGCTTGTTAATGGTTGATCAAGCTTGATGGATTCACCCTCTGAAACAAGAAGTTCTGGTCCTGGAGGTACAATATCAACTACTTGATGTCCATCCGATGGATCAACAACGGTTATTTCATATCCACCCTTTTCTTTACGTACTATTCTACTTACTACACCTGCTGATGTAGCATTATAGACTGTATTGTTACTTTTGCTACCATCAGGATAAATCTGACCCCTTCCTCTGTTCCCACCTACATATATGGGATATTTTAAGAAGTGAACATCTTTCTTCGTAGCAGGGTCGGGGGAAAGAATGGGAAAGATGATTTCACTATATTTCTGACCAGGAACAGGACCTATCACAATAATATTTCTTTTATTAGGACGATAACTCTGAAAAGACAAATTTCCAATCTTTTCTTTCAATTCGGGAGAAATACGATCAGGGGGGGCTAATTCGAATCCGTCGGGTAAAATGAGAACAGCCCCTACATTCAAACCTCCCTTTTTACCATTAGCAAGAACTTGTTTCAGTTGCTTATCATAAGGAATTCGGACAACTGCTTCAAATACAGTATCAGGGAGCACAGCTTGCGGAACTTCAATATCCACGGGTTTATTAGCTAAATGACAATTGGCACATACAATTCGTCCCGTTGCTTCTCGCGGGTTTTCATAACCCTGCTGCGCAAAAACGGGATATGCATTTGAAATGGATGACCGAGTTATTACATATATCATGATCGATACAGAAATGGATCGAGTCATCCCTTCCTTTACCCAAGAAAAAGCATTTTTATTTTGCATGTCCAATCATTAATTTCGGAGTTTCTACAATAAATTAGATAGGTAACTATACTAGTTACCTATACACGAGTCTGGCATTGTACTAGAATAATTGTACTGGAATATACGATGAATACCTTGAGCAGATGAAAGTATAAGGAATTAAGTAAAATTTTTAATTAAATGCTTAATTTCTATTTATTTATAAAGGAAGAAGGATTATAATTTTATTGATATGATGAGATCAAATGAGTTCTTTATTCATTCATTGAATGAAAAATTACTACAAGCGAAGGAGATACACGATTTAAATAATGAAAAATCCAATATTTAACAATTGCATCTAGAATAACTGGAAAAATGGAAACAAGACCAGTTATAATCTGATTGTTATGATCCAATCCAAAATCGTTGTAAACCAAACCTATCATTAGTTCCCAACCACGGGTCGAGTGAAATCCGACCCATAAATCAGTAACTAAAAGAATCGAAAAAGCTTTTATTGTGTCACTTAAGTTATAGAGGAATTCCTGAACCCAAGAATTCAGAATAATGAGTTCTTCATTACTCAGAATAAAATAACCACTTAGAATAGTGAAACAGATTATATTTGTCGAGAAATGTAAAATGATATGGAGATCATATTCATTGCATGCTTTGACCAATTGTATTGTTTCCTTGTGTATTCCTATATGAAGTTTTTGTATATGTGTTTCCGGGTACTCTTTTATCATTTCATCCAATAGGAATAGTTCTTCTAATTCTATGAATCTTTTTAGAACGTTTTTCTCTTGAATATGATTTAAAAAAGTTTCGGATTGTCTGCTATTCCACCAATAAGTAACCCAAGGTTCCAGACATTTATTAAAAGAGAAAGAGACCCACCAGGGCAAAAATACCATAGATGCAAGATAGGGAAGGGAGGCCAATGCTTTCTTTTTTTTCATTTTGATCTGTGAATTGAATTTTTTTTAATGAACCTGCTTCATTCGTCGACTCTATCTGATATTTCTCTGAAGCACGAGTTGTATAACAAAGTAGTGACCTCTGGATCTATCCCTTTCCCTTTTTATTTGTAATATATTTAAGATATCTCAATTGGGCAAATTCAAACCAATTTCATTTTCATTTGTTCCTTTCGATGAATACTCCAAAACCCACTTTAAGTAACGAATCAAGTTTCGAGACCAAAAAACTTACATTAATTCTTTCGAAACGAAACCTTTTACTGTATAATCAGAAAAAGGGTATCAATTAAAAATCATGGGCCTAAAAAGATGAATTATGTATTACGAAATACATGTTCGGGTAGGTTTGATTAATTTATAGATATAAATTAATTATTAGATTAGTTAGTTAGATTAGACTTCTAGTATAAAAGAATCAGGAAACTTGCCTTTTATTAAAAAGGGGAATTAGCAAGTTTTTTTCCCCACCTTGAGAGGATATTTATTCTTTACTTTAGTTCGAGTTCGTTTTAAAGTACTTCCATTGGTATGCGCAAAAAATAGGCTAATTCAGCAGCTTTTTGTTCAATTTCTCGTGGAGTCAAATTATCATCAGTACGAGTCAAGGGAATGGCTCCTTGGCCCCTGATTTCCATATAAAGGACACGACGAGTATAAAGACCCTCTTTAACCTCTATTCTGATTGATTGGATATCTCTCATAAGGAACCGAAGGAAGATGCGACGATTTATTCCAGGAAATCCCCAACGAAAAATACACACTCTTCCCTCTTTTCTATCGAATCGGTCATAACCGCTACCTACATTCCACGAAATAGTGCACCACAAATAGGAGCTAATGAACAGACCCGCGATCCCATAGAAAGACATCACAACCCCTTGAGGAAAAAAAACGATTTGCTGAGATGGAAATACAGAGATCAAATTTCTACCAAGATAACTGGAAGTTCCAACCACTAAGAATCCTAGTGAACCTAAAAAAAGGATACAGGCCCAGCAAAAATTACTCGTTTTTCGAGATTCCGTTATAAGTTCTATCCATATATGTTCTGATCGCCAATTCATACTATACTGCATTCAGTTGCATTCGATTGGAATTGAGCGAATAACCCAAATAAATTTGACTTTACCTTTCTTGACCCCGAAGTAACTTTCACCAACTAGCACTATTGTTATGTGAAACATCGGGAGTAATTAGTTAGATACATTGACTTTCCATTTTTTATATTCGCTAATTCATTTTGAACCAGCTATATCCACATATACATGCATTTATACAGATATTATATATCCGCATAAAAGTTCTTTCACTTGTGTGTTTGGCACAAAAGGCACAGATCATACCATATTACACGAAATAAATATCCGTATTATCATACAGTGTTGAAATCACTTGATAAGATTCATTACCATTGGGTCTAGACAATCTTATTTTTTTGGACATGAAGAAATAAAGAAACCATTGCAATTGCCGGAAATACTAGGCCCACTAAAGGTACAAAAATGGAGGGTAAGTTGAAATCTGTCATAGAATAGATGCCTCGATTTACTATTTCTATCTATTAATATTTCTATCTATTAAAAAGATATCCTCTTATGCTTATTTAGGATATATCTATCATAAGTAATATCAAGTTATTATTATATTGTAAATAATATTATTTATAAGTGATAAATAATATCAACTATAATTCTATTAGCTATATGATTAGATAGAAACTATAATATTTAGAATATATATATTTAAATAATAAGTAATATAATAGTGAATATTATAGTGAATATCATAATATAAGTTAAAATAATAATTAATATTATTTTAATATATTAAATAAATAATTATAAATAAAAAACAAAAGAAAAAATATAATTATCCGAAACCTCTGTCTATCTACAAGGAGAACTTATGTCAACAAGGAAAACAATATATATATTGTTTCTTTTAATTACGATTACGATGAATTAAATATTTATTTTTGTTCGCTACAAATAAAATAAGCGAATCTAGTGCTATACTTTAATTTTTGGAACTGTGATTCAAAGGAAAGAAACCGTGGAGTTGAAATAACTCACTCAGAACACCTTTTAAAAGATTACGTGGTACTATTAGGTCGAATAAACCTTTTTCGAATAAATACTCAGATGTTTGTGAACCCTCGGGTACTGTCGTATTCAATGTTTGTTCAATTACTCTTTTACCCGCAAATGCAATGGTTGCATTAGGTTCAGCAATAATGATATCTCCTAACATAGCAAAACTGGCTGTTACTCCACCGGTTGTAGGATCTGTAAGAATTGCTACATAGAATAACTTTTTATCTAATTGATAATTATATAAAGCAGAAGAAATTTTAGCCATTTGCATCAAGCTCAAACTTCCTTCTTGCATGCGTGCTCCTCCAGAAGCACACACAATAATGACAGGTAGAGATCGATTAGTAGCATATTCGATCAAACGAGTAATTTTCTCGCCTACTACGGATCCCATACTACCCCCCATAAACTGAAAATCCATAACGCCAATAGCTACGGGAATACCATTTAGTTGACCTATGCCTGTTTGAACAGCTTCAGTTAAACCTGTCTTTATTTGATAAGAATCGATACGATCTATATAAGAATCAGAATTCAGTTCTTCTTCTGAAAAATCGATATGATTTCTATCAGAATCCGGTTCTTCATCAAATTCAACGGGTGAATCAAATTCAATGGGGTCTACAGATACCATATCTTCATCCATGGGATCCCAAGTTCCGGGATCAATCGAAAGTTCAATTCTATCTGAACTACTCATTTTCAAATGATATCCACAAAATTCACAAATATACATTTTTTCACCAAAAAATTGTTTATAATGTGATTCATAACAATTTTCACATTGAACCCATAAATGTCTGAATTTATGGAAAGGATTATCATTATGATTGGATTCTACTCTAATATCCAAATCATCGATATTTTGACTAGTTCTTATACTAGAACGATCACTCTCACTACTATTTTTATTTTCAGTACAAATGAAATTATAAATGTAACTTTCACTGTAATTGTTGGTACTACTCGAAATAGAACTATTAATACTGACTTCAAAACGAAGATAACTATCAATGCTACTAATAATGTTCTTTTTCCAACTGGATTCAGTATCATTACATGTATGATTCTTTTTCTTAGACTTAGACCCCCTATTCAAATAACTAGAAACAATAATTTCTAGTTCACTCATAAAGGAACTATCATTGTCAACCTCAAAAATATGATTTTCAATATCAAAAAATATAGAGTAACGATCACCATTACTATCCCTAACAAAAAAAGTGTCATCAGAGATCAAACTCCAAATATTCCTGATATCAAATAAATAATCAACATTATTGAAACTATAATTACTAATACGATTCCAACTAGGAACTTTTTTCTCCATATCGTTTAGAATAGGTTGTTCACTTCTATCTGTATGTCCAATACTATCAACACTATCTATTGATTTACTCGGCCCACACCTATGTTCTACCTTCTCGTTGGAAAATACAAAATTGCACCGCCATTTGAACATAGAAATACCTCCTATTTAATGAAAATACAAAAAATTTGATGAATAATCATTTGACCTTAACTATCAGAATTAAGCATACGAATCTAAGCATTAGAATTGTTAACTAATGAGGAGTAAGTATTGAAAGAAAAAATTATCTTTTGTGGAAATTCGAAGTATTACTTCAATATATTGATAGAATCTTTTTCTCAACTTTTGTCTTTAATAGAAAGACACAGCTTTTTCCCATATGATGTATAAAATAGCATGAAATCCAAACCAAAGAATTGTGAAAAGTTTCTATTTCTATAAATAAACAATTTGTTCTCATTTCTCAGTCTCATTTATCATATAATATAATAAAAAATAATTAAGTTTCTATTTCAACATGCAACGAAAAAGACAATATATAGGATGATGGGTAGAAGGAGTCTTTCCCTTGGCTTGATCTATGGACCGAAATGAGGAGATATAAAAAAGTCCACCACTCCCGAGGATCCCTAAAATTGGATTAAATTCGTTATAGATCCAACAACAAACAATAGAAGTATTGAGTTGTTTAGTCTTCGATCTTTTATTTAGATCTTATCTTATATTATATATTTTATTTAGATATCATATAAAGTAAAAGAAACAGAAACATATATGCAAATACATAGTATATATAGGATGCTCGTTCTTTTTTTTTTATTCGGTAATCGGCCCAGTCTTTTTTTAGGAAAAGACTGGGCCGATTTTAATTGCAATCAATTAGGAGAACAAACAGGAATTACTGAATTATGCACACTTATTTCTCTTTATCTAGCTTATCTACTGGTTCGAATTCGAATTTGATCTCTTTCCATACTTCACAAGCAGCGGCTAGTTCAGGGCTCCATTTGGAAGCTTCACGGATAATTTCATTACCTTCACGAGCAAGATCACGTCCCTCATTACGAGCTTGTACACACGCTTCTAAAGCCACCCTATTAGCTACTGCACCAGGTGCATTTCCCCAAGGGTGTCCTAAAGTTCCTCCTCCAAACTGTAGTACGGAATCATCCCCAAAGATTTCGGTCAGCGCAGGCATATGCCAAACATGAATACCCCCCGAAGCCACGGGTATAACACCTGGCATAGAAACCCAATCTTGAGTGAAGAAAATAC